ATTCGAAACATATAAAATGCAGTGAATCCTGCTGTAAATGAAGCGATTATTGCAAAAATTGGTGAATACAACCAACTATCATTAAGAATTTCATCTTTCGACCAAAAACAAGCAAGAGGTGGAATACCACAAAGAGAAAGTGTACCTAATAAAAAAGTAATTCTTGTAATTGGAATATATTTTGTTAACCCTCCCATAAGAACCATATTTTGACTTTTATCTGGTGAAAATCCAACAATGGATTCCATTGAATGAATAATGGATCCAGATCCTAAAAACAATAAAGCTTTTGAATAGGCATGAGTGATCAAATGGAATAAAGCAGCCCTATAAGAACCTATACCCAAAGCTAATATAATATAACCCAATTGAGACATGGTAGAATAAGCTAAACTTCTTTTAATATCTCTTTGAGCAAGAGCCAAAGTAGCTCCTAATAATACTGTTATTACACCTATTAAGGAAATAAGATTCATTATGTAAGGTATGACTATGAAAAGCGGAAGAAGACGAGCTACAAGAAAAATTCCTGCTGCTACCATAGTAGCAGCATGTATAAGAGCCGAAATGGGAGTGGGTCCTTCCATAGCATCAGGTAACCATATGTGAAGGGGAAATTGTGCAGATTTAGCAACTGCGCCGAGGAATAAAAAAGAAGCACAAAGAGTAATAAATAAAGAATTTACTCCATTATTATGAATTAATTTAGTAACTATTTCGAACAAATCTCGAAATTCTAAACTACCCGTTATCCAATAAAATCCTAAAATTCCTAATAATAAACCAAAATCCCCTATACGATTGGTTACAAAAGCTTTTTGACAAGCACTTGCTGCAATTGGTCGTGTGAACCAAAAACCTATTAATAAATAGGAACACATTCCTACAAGTTCCCAAAAAATATAAATTTGTATTAAATTAGAACTAGTAACTAATCCCAACATAGAAGTATTGAAAAAACTCATATAAGCAAAAAATCTCAAATATCCTCGATCATGAGACATATAATTATCACTATAAATAAGAACCATGATTCCAACAGTAGTAATTAATATTGGCATAATAGAAGTAAGCGGATCAATCAAGTGTCCGAACTCTAAAGAAAAATCATTATTGACAGTCCAAGACCATAGATATTGATAGATAAAATTTCCGTTTATTTGCTGAATAGAAAGATTAACAGAAAATACCATAGCTATAGTTAGCATCAAAACACTCGGAAAAGCCCACATACGTCGAATATTTTTTGTTGCTGCAGGAATGAGTAGAAGTCCAAATCCTATTAACATAGTAATAGGAAATGGAAGAAAAGGTATTATCCATGCATATTTATATGTATGTTCCATAAAAAACACAAATTTTCGTTTTTTTCTTATAATTGTTTCCAATTCACCAATTTTTATTGCTTTTGAAGAAAACAATAAAAAAATGAAAAAAAAAAGATATGAAACCTTAAATATTCTTATTTTACATTTTTCTTACTTTTTTCAGATATTTCAAAAATTTGAAAAAGTTATAAATTGTTGCTTAAATGCTTTATCCAAATAGCTCGATATAGAGTCATTTTTTAGTTATTAATTTTTTAACTAAAATATTCATTTTTTTTTTGAAGTAGAAAAATTTTTTTTTATAAAAAAAAGAGAAGGAGAATATGATATAAAAAAAAAATTTGCCACTAGACTAGAATTGTATTCTAGTAATATATAACCATATCATATACTATAGTAAGCAAAGAAAAAAGTAAGCAAAGAAAAAGTAGTAAGCAAAGAAAAAGTAAGAAAAGTAAGCAAAAATAACTATACCAATATCAGTAGAATATAGATACAGATATATAGTTTGCATCAATAAATCAACTAATTCTTCTAGTAATTTTTAAAAAATTACCTAATTTCTATTTTTTATGAAATTGATTGATTGGATTTCAATCCAATAAGATAAGAAAATATCAGAAATTTTATAAAAATCCTTACTTCTTATATTTATATTATAGAACTGAATAAAAAAAAACGTAAAATGAAAGTCCCTTTTCTTAGCTAACGGAATGTCTTGTTTAACATATTAACTACTAGAAAATTCCTTTTAAAATTTTTCTTTCTTTTCTTCTATTTTTTCCTAGTTTATTATATATGTAACACACATGTATATATAAACAATATATTTGTATTGTTTAAAATAAAAAAAAAAAAATTATCGACGAAATTAAATATAATATAAAAGATGACTAAAACTAAAAAAAAAAACGATCCATATTGATCAATACATGTCTTTCACATACAACAATAAAAAGGAAGAACTCTTTTTTTTATGGCAGTTCCAAAAAAACGTACTTCTATATCAAAAAAACGTATTCGTAGAAATATTTGGAAGAAAAAGGGAAATTTAGTTGCAATAAAAGCCTTTTCCTTAGCAAAGTCAGTTTCTACGGGAAATTCAAAAAGTTTTTTTGTTCGGCAAACAAATAAGAAAATCTTGGAATAATTTGAATTCCGTGATTTAAAGAACTTTTCTATATATGGAATATGAAAATTTTTCATTAACTTATGTATTTATTTACTTCCTCAAGATTAGTTAGAACTAGCAGCTATTTTATGTCGAATATTAACTTATCTGTCTGCTAGTTTGGTTCTAAATATTATTTTATTTCTTTTCCCAGTAGAAATTTTTTTTCCATTAGGAAAAGAAATAAAATGTAATTATAATGAATATTAAAACTGTTTTATTATATGTCTATCTCAAGATCAAATGAAATTTGTTTTGTTTATTAATTATTATTCTATATTTAAATTATGTACATAACAAACAACAAATATTAATATAATTATTATATATATATATATATTTTCTATATAATCACTATATAATTAGAATAATTAATTAAATTACACTAAATACATTAAAAAGTAGACTAAAAACAATATTTTTTTTTTTTTAGAAAACGAGTCTTTTAATTTCTAATTTAATTTATTAAATTTAGTAATTATATTTTGATATGTATAAAATCATCCTATTTATTTAATTTATATTTTTTTTGATAAAAAAGATCTTTCTAAGTTTTCTAAGTGTTATTAAAAATAAAAAGAATACTTTAGTTTAAACAAAAGAGTTTAAAAGAACCCTTATTCATCCATTTCCTAAAGATAACTATATCGGATTCTAGAATCTACATCTAGACGATTCAACATGAATTGACTATTATTATTTCAAGTAAGTAAGCCGCTATGGTGAAATTGGTAGACACGCTGCTCTTAGGAAGCAGTGCTAGAGCATCTCGGTTCGAGTCCGAGTGGCGGCATACTCTAAAAGAGATAGAATGGATCTTATAATGTATTTAATTCCCGATTTCAATTCTGTAATGAGACCCTTTTTATGTATGATATTTACGACTTTAGAACATATATTAACTCATCTCTCTTTTTCGATCGTTTCAATTGTGATTGCGATTCATTTGATGATTCTATCAGTTCATGAAATCATCGGATTACGCCATTCGTCGGAAAAAGGAATGTTAGCTACTTTTTTTTCTCTAACAGGATTATTAGTTATTCGTTGGATTTCTTCGAGACATTTTCCATTAAGTAATTTATACGAGTCATTAATCTTCCTTTCGTGGAGTTTTTCCATTATTCATATGGTTTCCAAGCTATGGAATCAAAAAAATGATTTAAGCACAATAACCGCGCCAAGTGCCATTTTTACTCAAGGTTTCGCTACATCTGGTCTTTCAAGTAAAATGCATCAATCAGCAATATTAGTACCTGCTCTACAATCTCAGTGGTTAATGATGCATGTAAGTATGATGTTATTGAGCTATGCGGCTCTTTTATGTGGTTCGTTATTATCAGTCGCTTTTTTAGTCATTACATTTCGAAAAAACATCGATATTTTTTTTAGAAGCAAAAATTTATTAATATTAATTAAGTCATTTTTCTTTGGGAAGATCGAATACTTGAACGAAAAAAGAAGTGTTGTTAAAAGCACTTCTTTTCTTTCATTTCCAAATTATTATAAATATCAATTAATTCAGCGTTTGGATTATTGGAGTTATCGTGTTATTAGTTTAGGGTTTACCTTTTTAACCATAGGTATTCTTTCTGGAGCAGTATGGGCTAACGAAGCATGGGGGTCTTATTGGAATTGGGACCCCAAGGAAACTTGGGCATTTATTACTTGGACCATATTCGCGATTTATTCACATACTAGAACAAATCAAAGTTTGCACGGTACGAATTCGGCACTTGTAGCTTCTATAGGATTTCTTATAATTTGGATATGCTATTTTGGGATCAATCTATTAGGAATAGGTCTACATAGTTATGGTTCATTCACATAAAATCTAATTCAATTGTAGAAATTACATGCAGAATAAGTAAGACATATATAACGAAAATTTGTGTGAGTTTTTAAGAACTGTTTGAATCTTAATTCAAACAGTTCTTAAAAACTTGGGATACATCTTTCTAATTCACTTTATTATTTTTTTTCGTTGTACAGCGAATAGTTTCAAAAATATTATAATTGAAAATTATAAGACTTTCTATCTCATTAAGAAAAAAAAACTATCTATGAAAATAATTAGATAGGATAGCTTGTATCTTGTCAACTGATAAAGAAAGAACGAAATCGGGATAAATACCAATTCCTATTACGGGTAAAAGGATACAGATTGAAACAAATAGTTCTCGTGGTCCAGAATCCACGAAATTTGAGTTTAGAACATTGAAAAAATTGTATCCATAGAACATTTGCCGTAACATAGATAACAAATAAATAGGAGTTAATATCATTCCAATTGCCATTACAAGGGTAATTAATATTTTTGGCATTAAAAGATATTTTGGACTGGTAATTAGTCCAAAAAATACTACTAATTCCGCAACAAAACCACTCATTCCCGGCAATGCAAGAGAAGCCATCGAGAAACTACTAAACATGGTAAATATTTTTGGCATTGGAATGGATATTCCCCCCATTTCGTCGAGATAAACAAGACGTATTCTATCACAACTCATTCCTACCAAGAAAAAAAGTGCAGCACCAATAAATCCATGAGAGAGTATTTGTAAAATGGCTCCGTTGAGTCCCATGTCGGTTATAGAACCAATTCCTATAATTGTGAAACCCATGTGCGATACAGAAGAATAGGCTATTCTTTTTTTTTGATTGCGTTGACCAAGCGAGGTTGAAGCTGCATAAATTATTTGGATTGCCCCCACTATCACTAACCAGGGAGAAAATATAGAGTGAGCATGTGGTAATAATTCCATATTGATACGCATCAATCCATATGCTCCCATTTTTAATAAGATTCCCGCTAGAAGCATACATGTACTGTAATGTGCTTCTCCATGGGTATCTGGTAACCATGTATGTAGGGGTATAATCGGTGATTTGACAGCATAAGCAATAAGGAAGCCCAAATAGAATATTATTTCTAATGTCACAGGATATGACTGATTAGCTAATCTGTCAAAATCCAATGTTGGTTCATTGGAACCATATAAACCCATACTTAGAACTCCTATTAAGAGAAAAATGGAACCCCCCGCGGTGTACAAAATAAACTTTGTAGCCGAGTACAAACGTTTCTTTCCTCCCCACATAGATAAAAGTAAGTAAACAGGAATTAATTCTAACTCCCACATGATAAAAAAAAGTAAAAGATCTCTAGAAGAAAATAATCCTATTTGACCACTGTACATTGCTAACATCAGGAAATAGAACAATCGCGAATTTCGAGTAACAGGCCAAGCTGCTAAAGTAGCTAAAGTAGTGATAAATCCTGTTAGTAAAATGGGTCCTATGGAAAGTCCGTCGATTCCCAGTCTCCAGTGAAAATTGAAAACATTTATCCATTTAGCATCCTCTTCTAATTGAATTAATGGATCATCCAATTGGAAATGATAACAGAAGACATAGGTTGTTATAAGGAGTTCTAATAAACAAATACATATTGTATACCATCTAAATACCTTATTCCCTTTATGAGGGAGAAAGAAAATTGAGGAACCCGCGAATATTGGCAGAACTACAAGTATTGTTAACCAAGGGAAATAACTCGTGATAAAGACAAGATGCGTTTTGACCAAAAAAAAAGCCCGTGCTCAAGAAAATATATTCTTTTGAGCACGGACTTTTGTCGGTAAAAAGGAATCAAATGATTCAAGTGGAATTTATTATAACGTATCAATAAGATAGACCCATGCTGCGAGTTGTTTCATGCCATAAATAAACACGGACACTCAAAAAATCTGTTGGACAGGCAGATTCACATCTTTTACAACCTACACAGTCTTCCGTTCTTGGCGCGGAAGCAATTTGCTTAGCTTTACATCCATCCCAAGGTATCATTTCCAATACATCTGTGGGGCAGGCTCGTACACATTGAGTGCACCCTATACATGTATCATAAATTTTTACTGAATGTGACATTGGGTCTATAAATTCCAGTTTTTAACATAAAAAATTTTCGATCTGGTAAAGTAAAAAAAAATAATAATAAATTTATTATTATATAATTTATTATATATTTCTATTTTATTTATATATAGAAACCAGATGAATCAATGATTTATCAAAAAAAATCTTAAGAATCAAAATTTTTATAAATCTGTTCATCAGAAGTGACCAAGAAACTTTGATTTATCTTTCAACAACCATGATCATATGAGTCGCATGAATCACACGTGCAACTTCACGTTGACTAATGGATCGTCAATATTTCAATATAAATATATATTGAAATATGACTATACATATTAGTATTATTTGTAAATAAATATATAAAAGACACTGATATAATATTTTATAGAAAGTTTTTTTTACAATTTCTATATATATATTCTATTTATATGTATTTATATTATAGTTATATTTATATTATAGTTATGGCTAATTTTTCAACAAACTTGATTGATTAATACGAGTTGATTTTCTGTTACGATAGATCGACGAAACAATAGCTAGCCCAATAGCAGCTTCCGCCGCTGCAATCGCTATAATAAAGATTGAGAAAATCTCGCCTTTTAATTGGCGACTATCAAATATATCAGAAAATAGTACGAGATTAATATTAACCGAATTTAGTATAAGTTCAAGACACATAAGTGCTCTAACCATGTTTCGACTTGTGATCAATCCATAGATACCGATTGAAAATAAATAGACACTCAAAAAAAGTACATGTTCGAACATCATTGACTAACTCCTGATCAACCTCGATTCGTTTCAATATGAACAAAAATTCAACCAAGTTGATTGACTAGAATCGAGCGATTACATAAAAAAGGGAATATTGACAGTAGATAAAACTAATTTTTTTTTTTATTCTAACTAAACTATTTATTATTGACGAGCCATAGTAATTGCGCCTATCAAAGAAACTAAAAGAATTATAGAAATTAGTTCAAACGGAAGATAAAAATCTGTTGATAAATGAATTCCAATTTGTTGAACGTTGTTTATAAAGTCTTGCTCTATAATCTGATTTGATCTTGTAGTCCAAATAATTCCGTACCATGACGTATCTGCAATAGTAGTAATTAGTGAAAAAAGAATACTTATACAAACCAGTGAAGTGACTCCATCTCCAATAGTCCAAAGATAGGAGTCATTAGAATATTCTGAACCATTCACGAACATAACAGCAAATATGATTAAGACATTTATGGCTCCCACATAAATAAGAAGCTGGGCGGCAGCTACAAAAAAGGAGTTTGATGAAATATAGAATAAGGATATACAAACAAGAACCGATCCCAACGAAAAGGCGGAATAAATTGGATTAGTAAACAATACTACTCCTAGACCTCCTAATATAAGAAATGATCCCAGAAATACTACAAGTATATCATGTATTGGTCCAGGTAAATCCATTATGTATAAGAGAAAAATCAGTCAAAATGTTTCATGACCTTACTAAATAGTCCAGGAAAGAGAGGGGTGTTCCCCTTATTTTTCTTATATATGATGAGTTTTTAATGCAATTAAATCTTAATATGGATGGATTACTGTGGATATAAATAAAGTTATTAAAATTATCGGCCAATCTTTTCTTTTTTCTTTTAGAGATTCTAATTTTTTAATATTTTAAAATAATTAAGAAAATACATATTCACAGTTTAAATCAAAGAGTGATTCTCAATAATCAATAGTTAATAAGATAAGTTTATTAGGTTCTCATAAAAAAAAAAGAAGACTTGTTTCTGTTTATCTTTATATAAAAAAATATTAGTAATCAGTAATCGTTCTTGAATCAAGGGGTTTATCTTTATCCATTTTGATTTGACTGGAATTCATAATTGTTTGAATTGTGTAATCTCCAATTACTGACATTGGTAACCGACCTAATGCAATTTGATTATAATTTAATTCGTGACGATCATAAGTTGAAAGTTCATATTCTTCAGTCATCGATAAACAGTTTGTTGGACAATACTCGACACAATTACCACAAAATATACAGACTCCAAAATCAATACTATAATTAAACAATTGTTTCTTTTTAATCTCTCTTTTAAACCTCCAATCAACAACGGGTAGATCTATGGGACATACACGAACACATACCTCACAAGCAATACATTTATCAAATTCAAAATGAATTCGACCGCGGAAACGTTCTGATGTGATCGATTTTTCATAAGGATATTGAATAGTTACGGGTAAACGATTTGTATGGGATAGGGTAATTATGAAACTTTGACCAATGTACCTTGCCGCCCGTATTGTTTGTTGACCAAAATTTATGAACCCAGTCACCATAGGGAACATATTGTAGATCTCCGTGAATAATTTGATGTTTCTTTCTCTTGTTTAAGATCAGTTATGAATGGAGAATATCGTTATCTTATTCTATTCTTTATAGGTAAATAAGTTGGGAAGAAGTTGTCAATAATAGATTACCCAGAGAAATAGGTAAAAGAAATTTCCATCCAAAATTTAAAAGTTGGTCCATTCTCAGTCTAGGTAAAGTCCATCTTGCTGTGATAGGAATGAACAAAAACAAATAAGCTTTAGCTAATGTAATAAATATACCAATTGTTATTCCAAAAACTCCTGTCATTTTATTTATTCCGAAAAATTCAGGAATAGATATATACGGAATAGAGAAATTCCACCCGCCTAAGTAAAGAACTGTTATAAATAATGAAGAAACTAATAAATTTAGGTAAGAAGCAAGGTAAAATAGAGCATATTTAATACCCGAATATTCTGTTTGATAACCTGCTACTAATTCCTCCTCTGCTTCTGGTAAATCAAAAGGTAATCTCTCACATTCTGCTAGAGAAGAAATTAGAAAAACAACAAACCCTATAGGCTGACGCCACAGATTCCACCCCCAAAAACCATATTTTGACTGTGACTCAACTATATCAACTGTACTTGAACTGTTAGATAATCATAGTCGATAATAACATTACTGTTCATATCGCTATTTCAAAACCGTACATGAGACCTCAGCTTCATACGGCTCCTCTATGGTCACAAATAAATGTAAGTACTTGTTTGGTATTATTGTAATTTTTAGATTCGAATTCTAATACCGGGAAGTCCAAAATTAGACCAATGAAATTCCGTCTGCTAGAATTAAAAAGCGCTTCCGAATTGATCTTTTCCATTAAAATTAAAATTTCTCTTTATTCGGTAATAACTTAATCCTTAAATAAAATACTCGTTATATCAATAAATTAGGTTTTATCAATAACTCTAAAGAAAGAATTAGTTAGAAAGAATTGATCATTAATTCCAAATTTATGATTAAGAATTCCATGTATGTATATAGTAGATATGAATATTGAATGGGGAAAAGAAATAAGAAATAAATATCCTGTATCGTATTTTTTTGTTTCATTTTTCCCATTCAATATTTTGCATTCTATTTCTTTTGCTCCTGTCCTATTCTTCTTTCTCAGAGGGGAGGAGGTACTCTGAAAAAAAAAATAAAGGATTAATTCGTTTTTTATAGTCATTTCTTTAATCAGTGAATAGGAGCATACTCGAGATCGGAATCGTGGAGAAGTACTACTTGGTCATTTCTACCAACTTAAAGTCCTCATTATGATTCGTTTTATCCAAAGCTTTATGCAAAAAAATCCTTTTTTTTATCTTAAATTATCTCCATTACTAATCTTTTGTGTACCTTGGTGTTCCTAACTGTCCACTGATTTTTTATTGATCTCCAGTATGGTAATAAATACAAGACAGTAGTAGAAACCCCATACGGGTGATCTTTTGTACCCGCTTCAAGATATGATAATTGGTCAAAGAATCTTAACCTTGGGGTAAACAGTTTATACTGCTTATGTTTCTATTCTCGTACATAGGGAATGAGATTTAATCCTCTTACTGCAAATTTATAAGCAGTTTGCTTTTACTCATCTAACTATCTAGCTTAATTCATCAACCCTAATGATAAATAAAAAAAGAAAATATCCATTGAATATAATATATTCAATTTCTTTATTCTATTTCTAGTTCTAGAAAAGAGGGAAAATAATAATGTTCTGCCGAATCACACGTAGAGATATTGATAACACACATAGAGTTAATGGTATTTCATAACTGATAGATTGAGCAGCAGCCCGTAGACCACCTGAAAAAGAATATTTATTATTTGACCCATATCCTGACATAAGAAGTCCAATAGGGGCAATACTTGAGATGGAGATCCATAAAAAAACGCCTATACTAAGATCGGCCAAAACAAGGTGATATCCAAAAGGAATTACTAAATAACTTAGTAGAACAGATATGACCGCTATAGACGGTCCCGCACTGAACAAACGAATATCTCCTCTAGATGGGAGGAGATCTTCTTTAAAAACTAATTTGGTTCCATCTGCTATAGCTTGAAGAATTCCCAATGGACCGGCATATTCAGGCCCAATGCGTTGTTGTATTGCTGCAGATATTTCTCTTTCTAACCACACAATTACTAGTACCCCTATTGTTATTCCCAATATAAGGGTGAAAATAAGAACAAAGATCCATATGAGTCCATAGACTTCTTTTAAAGATTCCGATCTAGAAAAAGAATTTATAGCTTGTATTTCCGCTTCTGTTATATCAATTATCATTTCAACGATCAACTTCTCCCATAATGATATCTATACTACCTAATATCGTCATGATATCTGCCAATTTCATTCTTTTAACTAGTTGAGGGAGAATTTGCAAATTGATAAAACCGGGTGGACGAATTTTCCATCTCCAAGGGAAAACACTACTATCTCCTATCAAATAAATTCCTAATTCTCCTTTTGGGGCTTCTACTCTCACATAAAGTTCTTGCTTCGACAATTCAAAATTGGGTGAAAGTTTTTTAGTAATAAATCTATATTCAAAATTATTCCATTCGGAATTTTTTGCTTTATCAAAACGTCGGACTTCTAAATTTTCATAAGGTCCTCCAGGAATTCCTTCTAGAGCCTGTTGAATAATTTTTATAGATTCCTTCATTTCACCGATTCGTACTAAATAACGAGCTAACGAATCTCCTTCTTTTTGCCATTGGACTTCCCAATCAAATTTATTGTAACACTCATAACTATCAACTTTACGAAGATCCCATTGGATTCCAGAAGCCCGTAACATTGGTCCTGATAAACCCCAATTTATTGCCTCCTCTCCACCAATAATGCCCACTCCTTCAACGCGTTCCAAAAAAATAGGATTACGCGTAATAAGTTTTTGATATTCAACAATTCCTGTTAAAGAATAATCGCAAAAATCCAAACATTTCTCTATCCAGCCATAAGGTAAATCGGTAGCAACTCCCCCAATACGGAAATAATTATGCATCATTCGCATACCTGTAGCGGCTTCGAATAGATCATATAACAATTCCCTTTCTCTGAAAATATAGAAAAAGGGAGTCTGTGCACCGATATCTGCCATAAAAGGTCCAAGCCATAATAAATGAGAAGCTATACGACTCAGTTCTAGCATAATTATTCTAATGTAACTAGCTCTTTTAGGTACTTGAACGCTTTCTAATCGTTCTGGTGCATTTACTGTTATTGCTTCTGTGAACATAGTGGCTAAATAATCCCACCGTGTTACATAAGGCAAATATTGTATAATTGTTCGATTTTCCGCTATTTTTTCCATCCCTCTATGTAAATAACCCAATATAGGTTCACAATCAATAACATCTTCACCATCGAGAGTAACAATTAGTCGAAGAACACCATGCATTGATGGGTGGTGAGGACCCATATTCACTATCATGAGATCCTTTCTTGTAGCTGGTACAGTCATAACTTTTCTTCCTTAATTCAATTCAGTATTCCATGAATTTAGCAAAATGAAGTTGATCAAAATGCAAAATTTAATAACTAAAGAAAAAATTAAAACCAATCTTAAACTTAAAATTAACGAGTTTTTGACTCCCGAATACCCAACTGGTTAATCAATTTCTTATAACGTACTCGATTTTTCTTTGACAAATAATCCAACAGCCGTTGACGTTTTCCCAAAATTTTTCGTAGACCTCTTTGTGATAAAAAATCTTTTTTATGTAATTTTAAATGTGAAGTAAGTCTTTGTATCTTATCAGTGAAACTAAATACTTGAAATTCAACAGATCCACAGTTTTTTTCTTTTTCTTGTCGAATAGCCGAGATGAATGAATTTTTTACCATAAAAACAATTTTTTTTTTCTTTTACGCGAATTTTACTGATCAGGAAAAATAAAAATATTTATTATACGTGTTATTTGCAGTTATTTGAATTTAGTACAAAAAAATTTCTCATTTCTTCATATAGAATTTTTTCTATCCAAATCAAATTGAAAATTTGATTTGGATAAAAAGGAACGATCCATTTTTTTTTTTAGATTTTCTTATTCAGGAAAGAAAATGTTTTTTCGATAAAGAAAAATAGATATAAGATATAGAGGAAATATACTATGTTATATTTATATTTATTATATAATATAATTAAAGAATTTAAAGAATTCTGAATCGTGGATACATATGTATTCTTGATATACTGAAATTACTACCATTATTGGTATCAAACCAATAACGATTCATACAAGCTAAATCTTCTAATCGATAATTGGGCCAAAGAAAAAATTTGAATTTAATGAATTTCTTTGTATATGTATTAAGATGTTTTTCCTTGTTCAAAAATTGTCCACAGTTGTTTATGTTGTTTTGATTACAACATATTGGATTTCTACCCATAATATTCCAATTCTGAGAATTAAAACAAATGAAAATTCTCAATTCTCTACGACGTCTGGGGGATAGAATATTTTCAGGAACAAGCAAATCATAATAATTTTTGTTTTTAGTCATAAGTATATTGCTGTGTTGTCCAACGGATTCATGAAATTTTTTTTTATCAACATATTCTTTTTTTATTATGTATTTTCCATCAATTTGGCGTTTAGTCTTATCAACCAATGAAATACCTATGGTTTGATATATAATATCTTTTCCATCCCTTTTCATAGATAGACGAATTGGTTCGACAATAAATATGCCTCTTTTTACCAATTCTGTAAGAGTTAGATCTTTCTGAATCAACATTATATCTAGACGCATCTCTCCTCTTTGAATTGAAGATATAGCTATTTCCTTTGAATCTATCAGTCTAAGTAGAATACAATATACCTTTATATTATTGATCATTCTTTGATTCAAGAGATAATCCCATCTTAATTGAAAAAGAAAATATTTTTTCAAGAAGAAATTGAGTTCTGCTTCTTTCTTGCTCTTAGATTGTTTTTTTTTTCTACCTTTTTTAATGTCTGTTCCTGTATAATCTGTCTCAACATCTTTTTTATTTTGTTTTCGTAAATCTAATACAAGATTTCCTTGACCTTGTTGTTCATTTTTTTTTTTTACATTGATCTTTTTACTTTTACTAATATTTTCATAGAAATAAAAATGAAAAATAAGTAATTTGGTAGGTATGATCCACGGTTTTATTTTATACGCATTAAAAAGTAGTAAAAATTCTGGGAAAAACCAAGGTTCCAGATTTGATATGCTACGATAGAATTTTTCTTGATTCATTCCCATCCAATCAAAAAAGGAATTTTTTTTTAATTTTTGATAATTTAGATTTTTAGTATTTTTATGAATCTTGGTGTTATGAATCTTGGTGTTGATAGGCGTATTGGCCCGGGTCTCAATATCAATATTATTTCTAATACAGAAATGAGGAATTTTATAATTTAAAAATAGTCTATCCATATTTTTGTCCGTATCAATGAGAAATTTTTTTTCTAGATAATTATTAATAACTATCCTTATCAATCCATAAAATGGTTCAGGTTTTAGTGTATTGAAATTAGATGAAATTTTTTTGTTTTCCACTTCTTGTAATTGTAACGTTGATTCATAAATATATGAGTTTTTATTATCCTCAAAATTTATATATTTATATGATAAAATATCATATCCGAAATGTTTTTTCAATTTGTCTTTTTGACTCATCAATGAATTTACTGCGTAGTAATTTTCTTTCATGTAATGAATTAATTGGTCTTTTTCTTTTTTATATAAATCCCATTTCGTTGAGTTTTTTTTTTGAATTATACGACATTGGTTGGCCCTATTTTGCCATTTTTTTGGTACTAAATAAGACCACTTAGTCTGAGATAAATTATATTGATAATGACCCCTTAACCACATTTTCCATTTATTCATTCTATACTTATGTATTTTCTTATGTTTTGGTTTGGAATCAAATATTCCTTGTGTTGTACAATAATTCTTTATTATATCTGTAAGAAAAGGATAGGTGTTATGATATTGAAGTATAGATTTCAAAGCATATTTGTTAAGTAATTGATTTTGCGAGAATTTGTAAAATATATATGCTTGAGACAAAGAAGATAAGTCCCAATAAATATTAGAATTTTTTTTGCTAATACTAAAATTAGTATTATAAAAAATATTATAAAACGACTTTTTTATAGTCGAAATAAAGTTCATTATTTTTTGATTTGTCTTTTCAATTCCTTCTTGATTTGTTTTCTCATTATAAATGTATTTAGTTAAAATTTTGTTTGTTGATTTAAAACTTGGAATCTTAATGATACATAGTAATAGATTCATGTATATTTTTTCAATGAAAGATTTTATAAAATAATGCGATTTACGTATTAATCGGATATTTTTTCTTTTAAATATTTGCCAAATATCCTTCTGTAATTCCGATCTTTTATCATCATAAGTTAGAACCATTTTTTTCTTGTCTTTTGTGATTCCTTTTATTTGACTCCTAATTATGATTGTCTTATTAGCAAGATCTTTCATTTTTGTTTCGATGAGTGAATAATTTGCATTTCCGCAATTCAGGAATTGAATTGCAATCGTCGATTCGCGAAGAATCTGATTATTTATATTAGAATCTCTTCCATTTTTATTTTTAGTCGGTTCATATATTTTAACCCTACTCGATTTTAATATGGGTTTTACTTTTTCAAGTTCTTTCATTATTAGGTCCATAAATAGAATTATTTTGATGACCCATCTTGTTTTTTTTTTTGAAACTTTTAGAACCCCATTTCCTCTTTCTTTGAAAACTTTTATAACTTGTAAAATTTTCTTTTTCGTTTTTATCGTTTTTTTTTCGAGTTCTTTAAAAATGGGTTCAAAGAAAGAAGGTCGTTTTCGGGGAGACCCAAAAGGTAGCTCTGCTTCTCTTCCCCAAACTGTTAAAAAACAAAAGTTATCTTTTTTCTCTTTTTTTTTCCTTTGCTGATCTCCATGATTAAATCGTACCTTAGATCTTTGCCAAGGTTTCAGACAAAAAGGAAATATAATCTTTATTTGAATACCATCTCTTAACCAATTTTTGGGAAATTCCGTTTCTGATAATTGAACACCATTATAAGTACATTTAACATGCATTTCTCTATTCCATTCCTTCCAATCCTCGTACCATTCGGGGAATTGAAACAATAACATACGACTAATATTTTTAGCTATTATTAATACGGGAAATAGAACATATTTTCTAAGAAAAGATTGGGTTACTAATATTAAACCTCTTATTGCTTGAGTAAATAGAAAGCTATCCCAAGCCTCTGATATTGCTATTCGTTCATTTTCCTCTTCTTTCTCTTTGTTTGTTTTCTCATTTTCTTTTGTATGTTCTTGCTCAAAATAAGAAATTTGAGATTCTGAGGTTCTCCCTAACCAATTCCTAATTTTAAATATATTTAAAAACGAAAAAAAAAATGTTTTGTCTATTCGATCCAAAAAAAGTGGAGAATGCGCATTTGCTTGAAATATTTTCAAGATAATTGTTTTACGTCTTTGAGCACGCATAGATCCTTTAATTATACCACGGCGAAAATCCGATTGTTGTGAGTAACGTATCAAAGCCACCTCGTCTTCTTCATCACTAGTATTACTAGTATTATTATTAGTAGCACTCGAATTAGTACTCTGATCGTTCTCAGTATAAATTATTATGCGTTTTCCTTTTCTTGACCGAATTTCAGGATCTTCCATCGATTCTTCGTCATCTTCTTCTTCCAAATCATCTGTTAATTTGTATGACCATCTAGAGACCTTTTTACTAATTTCTTCCATTCCAATAGAATTTTTTCTAATTTTTATTAGATCATTTGGATCAGTTGTAATTACATCGAATAAAAATTTCAAAGATTTTATTTGACTTTCTGAATCTATTCCTTGCGCACGTTCAAAATCAAATTTTTCAATTGAGGTTAAGGAATTCTCAATTGGATTCGATAAAAATTTCTCATCAGAATAAAACCTATTCTTTTTATGTTCAAATGTTTGAGAATTTTTAGGAAATAGACCATGAATTTTATTTATCCACAATATTTCTAAGGAATCCACTCTTGAAGTTATTAAATCAGTCATGATTTCATCTGAATCTACATTTTTTATTGTTCTGCGATAAGGTCCATTCAAAAAGGGATCATACATTTGGGGTAAATATTCTTGTTCATGCTCATCATCACATAATCTGGTTCTTTTTTCTAGTATATTTAAAGCAAAAGATCCTTTCTCTTTTTCTAAATTTTTTATTCTACTTACAAATTCGTTCCTTAAGTTGTATTTTTTTTGTTCATTATTATAAATCCAATAATTATATAGGTTTTCGTGGTATAGTTTTTCTGTCGTGTAGAAAGAAATTTTTCGCTCTATCATTTCCGAAAAGGTTGATAAACTTGGCGGATATGTAAAAGAGATTAGATTTTTTCCTTTAGTTGGGCATATATAAAAAAAATATTGTGCCATTTCATTTCGTATAGCATTTTCAAACCTATCATTTTTTAAATATCTCAATGGGCGGTTCCATCGTTTATAATCGAAAAGAAAAGTTACAATAGGTTTTTCAAACCAAAAATAAGTTTTCTCTTCTTTAAGTTTTCCCAATTCCCAATTATCTTGATGGATATCAAGATAAGAATCTTCGTAAACCGGGCTATCTTTGTCTTCTTTAGTGGATCCCTCTTGTTCCTGTTTCGTCTTCTTCGTTTCGTAAGTTGTTTCTACATCGCTTT